GTGAAGTGTTGAGTTGATATAATTTAAAGAAGCGAAGTGGCAGGGCCAAAGCAATAAAAGAAGTACGTATTTTTCACGTTTTCACGTTTCTAGGATTACACAAAGGGATTAGCAAATAAAAGTGCTAATGCCACGACCAGCCCGTAAATTGTTAAAGCTTCCATAAAAGCCAGACTAAGCAATAAAGTACCTCGTATTTTACCCTCTGCTTCTGGTTGTCTAGCGATACCTTCTACGGCTTGGCCCGCAGCAGTACCTTGACCGACTCCGGGTCCAATAGAAGCAAGTCCTACGGCCAATCCAGCAGCAATAACGGAAGCAGCAGAAATTAGGGGATTCATGGTAAGCTCCTCACAACAAAAAATGAAGAAATGGTTAATGATATAATCAAATAAACCAATGAATTATTATATATTACTTAATTTATTACTTAATTAATGTTATTTATATATTTATAATATTAATTAGTTACATTACTTATTATTTCATATTCCATCACTAAGATCCATACAACTAAACTAAGAACTCCGAACCTAATTTGAGAAGTGATGATATTTGATATTACTGAATCATCAGAACTACTTCAATATCTCGTTTTTGTTTTTATTCCCTACCCAAGTCTTTGTAAATCCATATAATATAGTATAGTTCTTCTATTTCTTTGTTCCGAACCCATTCTTTCAATTCTTCGCTCCTTCATCTTCTTTATATGCATTCATAGGCTTGACTTCATATTCAATCCACACATACAGTCACAGACGAAAAAGGAAGAGCTTATATCGTAATCCATATAAAGAAAGTTGAATCTATATCTATATAAAGTCGGTAGTAATATGGGGAATGAAATAATATACATGGGTAGTCCATATATAACTATTGAATATCTACTATCACATATACATGTGTTTCTTCCATAATGTAAACCATCGCCATCTTATTTCTATTGAATCGAATCGGACCCTGGAATCATTCTTCTAAGCATACACCGGAGTTCACATATAATATGTAGCTACGGCTATGTAGCTCGACCCACCTAACCTACTTGATTTTTAATCTTATTCGTGAACTCTTTCTTGTCTTTATCATTATCTCACATGGATACAAACGAAGAGATTCATCAAAGCGAATCATCCCATATCAAGATTTGATGATTGATTGATCCAATTGCAATTAATTCCAATTTTGGTCAATTGTTGAATAGAATGGAATGAAATAGCAACGGTTCCGCAGAACATAGTTCTTGTTGTTTCGTCGCACGCCCCAAACGGGTAACAATTATTACCCCAATTATGAATCGTCGTAATTGACTGGGCAAATAAAGGAGATGTATGACATGAATAGGACAAAAGGGGATCTTAGGAAAAATTTTGAATCCCCCCCTTTTTTACAATTCCGTAGTGTAATACGTAATATAATAAATATTAATATCGTACATATATATCTCTTGCTCTTGTTTTCTTCCTACTCTATATCATACATATCATAAATATATTTATATCAATCATGTTCCTCAAGCAGGTATCTTGAGCTACCCATGAATTAATTATTGGAATAAGATTCATGGGCTTACTTAATTTTGAATTTAAATCAATTCAAAAAGAAAAAGCGACTCTTTGAAATTCAAAGCATTATTTTATTATTTATTTGGATGGAAAGCTACTCAATGATGACCTTCCATGGATTCACCTATATAAGCCGCGGCTAAGGTTGCAAAAATCAGAGCTTGAATACCGCTTGTGAATAATCCGAGGAACATCACAGGTATAGGAATCACTAAAGGTACTAAAGAAACAAGAACAACAACTACTAATTCATCGGCCAATATATTCCCGAAAAGTCGAAAACTAAGTGATAAAGGTTTTGTGAAATCTTCTAAGACATTAATTGGTAAAAGTATTGGAGTTGGTTGAATGTATTTACCGAAATAACCCAATCCCTTTTTAGTAAGGCCTGCATAGAAATATGCCACTGACGTGAGTAAAGCTAAAGCAACAGTAGTATTTATATCATTCGTAGGTGCAGCTAACTCCCCATGAGGTAACTGTATGATTCTCCAAGGTAAAAGAGCACCTGACCAGTTAGAAACAAAAATAAATAGGAACAGAGTTCCAATAAAAGGAACCCAAGGACCATATTCTTCTTCTCCAATTTGAGTTTTGCTCACGTCTCGAATGAATTCAAGAACATATTCGAAGAAATTCTGGCCGTCGGTCGGAATAGTTTGTGGATTCCGAACGGCTATAGCGGCTGAACCTAATAAGATAGCAATTACGACCCAAGAAGTTATAAGTACTTGGGCATGCACTTGGAAACCCCCTATTTGCCAATAGAAATGTTGGCCTACTTCCACACCGGATATCTCGTATAACCCCTTTAGTGTGTTGATGGAACATGGTAGAACATTCATATTACCCTCTGACAGAAATGGAACTTAAGAAGGAATTATTTTGATTCAACCATTTCTTTTTCTACTCTCCTGCCTAATTTAATCATATATTTCGGGTACTAAATTAATTAATGAATTAATCACGTAATATATCCCCAGCAATTTGAATCTCTTTTTTCACATTCAGGAATAGTAAGAGTAACCGATTCAATGAATCTCTGGGTTTCCCGAAGCCAAGTAATTGACTTATCTTATCTTATTATTAATCAACGACTTCTTATATAGCTATAGCTAGAACGTCCCTGACAAATTGCGGATACTAATTTGTTAAGAATCAATCGGATGGAAGCTATAGCGTCATCGTTGGCTGGAATCGGAATATCTGCGAGATCTGGATCACAATTTGTATCGATTAAACAAATAGTTGGAATACCCAAAGTGACGCATTCTCGAAGGGCCGTATATTCTTCTTGCTGATCAATGATGATTACAATATCGGGTAACCCCGTCATATATTTGATACCACCCAGATATGTTTGAAAGTGAGATAATTGTCTCTTCAATATTGCTGCATCCCGTTTCGGGAGACGACTGAGTTGCCCCATCTCGGCTCTCACTCTCAAGTCCCTGAACTTATGAAGTCTCGTTTCTGTAGTGGACCAATTCGTTGACATACCACCGAGCCATTTTTTATTGACATAATGACACCGAGCCCTTATTGCAGCTGATGCTACCGAATCAGCTGCTTTATCTTTCGTACCAACTATTAAGAAGTGTTTTCCTCTACTTGCTGCGTCAAAAACTAAATCACAGGCTTCTGATAAAAAACGAGCAGTTCTCGTAAGATTTGTAATATGAATACCTTTACGCTTTGCAGAGATGTAAGGTGCCATTCTAGGATTCCATTTCCTAGTACCATGACCAAAATGAACCCCCGCTTCCATCATCTCTTCCAAACTGATGTTCCAATATCTTCTTGTCATTTATCCCCACACTTCCTCTAAAAAAAAGAGACGAGGTACCCTGAAATAAATAATTGTTCCAATGGAACCTTCTACCGGGGGTTGACCGTTGATACACGGTCCAAGCTTCACTTCATTATTATTAATTCCTTTACCCTTGGTTTCGATATTCTCTTTATTAACAGATCATTCATTATATTAGTATTAGCTTAGCTAATAATGAATCTGCTCTTATGAACGATTGGATTAGATCCCATAGAATGGTTGTTCTGATGTATTATGGAAACTCTTTGGCTTTGGGATGCAAGAACCAAATAATTCTCTGTGGTGGAACAGAATATCTCTCATTTCCCCCCCGAATAGATTCTTCTTTTGTATTTCCAAAGGAATGTTGTTGTATTCCCTTGAACGGTGAACGAATCGTTTGAATCCGGTACCAACGGGTATCATCCCCCCCAGAACAACATTCTCTTTCAGGCCTTTCAACCAATCAATACGACCCCGGAGAGCGGCTTTTGCTAAAACTCGAGCGGTTTCCTGAAAACTAGCTTCTGATATGAAACTTTGAGTATTCAGAGATGCTCTCGTTATTCCCAATAAGACGGCTCGGTAACAAATAGCCTCTTCCAAAGCACGACCTGCTCGTTCTGCTCGCAACAATCCGATTAGTTCCCCGGGTGAAAAAACATTAGACATTCCATCTTCTGAAACCAACACTTTTGATGTTATTTGTCGTACAATAATCTCTATATGCCTATTATGAATCTGTACCCCCTGGGATCGATAAACCTTTTGGATCTTATTAACCAAAGAAATACGACTTTGCGCTATGGTGAGTTCAGCACCAATCAGGAATCCCCAAGGAATTCCAAGAATTCCTGTTATATGTTCGTTCCAACCTTCAACCCTTTTTTCTAGGTTCATCGATATTGAATCAATTGAACGAACTTCTAACACTTGTTCAACCTTTGGAAGGCCATGAGTTATATCACCAGATCTCGATTTTTCATATATAAATGTAACTAATGTATCTCCTTCGTAAAAGATTTCTCCATAATCACCATGAACGGTTGCTCCTCGGGTGGCCAAATAGGGTTTAGCTGATCTTATTATGAAAGAGTCAACATGAACCATTATAACTTGACCAGATTTTATGCGTGTTCCGTGTTTGGATAGACATACATTTTCACAAATAAACTGTCCAAGGCTAATTATTGTGGTTGTGGATGTCCCCTCACAATAATCGTGAGGGAGAAAGCACGAATTCGAATCGAATAGATTTAAAATGATGTCACTGCATGGATTTGGATTAGAGATTCTCCCGTTTTCATCCACTAAATAATATTTAAGTAGTTGGAAAGTCTGTTTTGGATTATTATTATCCAGTAGTAAATATTTATTTAATAGGATCTCATTATGAGTTATTGAATGATAAGATGAGGAAAAATTATAAATTTTAGGTACAGTACCTAAGGGACCCGACGAATTCAGAATTGGAATCAGGGGATCCTCTTTTTCTTTAATTGATTCTTTGGTCACATTGTGATATTTTGAAACATTGATGCGAGAACAATTGGATGATGAAAAAACTATAAGGGATTGGCCTTCCTTATTTCTATTAAGAAATGTATGAACGGTTCCTTGATGTTGAC